TTCATCGGACATGCGTATTTTTGATTTTCCGATGGATTGACATGGTTTCATTAATGGAAATTGTTTGATGTAATGAGTAAATAGGCTCTTTCGCCGTTCAAGAATTCTTGTTTAGGCAGTTCATATCATCCATACATAGTGTTTTGATCTAAGATTTCAATTCTTCCAGCTTTCTGCAGTAACATATTGTTTTGTTCCATGGAGCTAAGATCCAAAATATGGAATAAACAAGTATTTCCACGACTCTACCACCTGGCCAATTCTGTTCCACTTAATCCCTTTTTCATGGCCACATATCTTTATTTTATGGCTAAGGAATGGGAAATCTTTCTCCTGTTACATGAATCAAATGTTTCATTTCATCTGGGAAAAGCCATCTCTTTCTCAACAATGTCTTTGTCATTTGATCCAATAACGTTCCGTTAGATAGGAACAGATTTGATAAATACTGATAACTCTCAGATAGAGTATTAGAACGGAAAGATCCATTAGATAATGAACTATTGGTTCTAAGCCATCTGTGGCGATGAATCAACAATTCGAAGTGCTTTTCTTGCGTATTCTTGATGAACCAGCGTTTATACATAGATGTAGGAGGATTTGTTTGGGAAGTAATAAGCCCCTTTAACATCTCTTCATCTGCAAAGAATTCTCGACGGGAAAACACAGAGACAAAGGACTGATCTTTGAATAGGAAAAAGAATGGATCCGCAGGATCCCAAATGAATTGGCTTATTCGAAAAAAGCCTTGTTCTTTGGAAAATCTATCTCGTGTCTGGTACTGCATGGTTCCACTCTGCAAGAACTCTGAATCATTCTCTTGAAGCTCATCCTCTTTATGATAAATGATCCGCTTGCCCCGAAATGACCCGGCCCAATAAGGAAATCCCAATTCAGTGGGCCTTTTGATACAATCAAATATATTGCCATAAGGGCGCCATATTCGAGGAGCCCAAACTATGTGATTGAATAAATCCTCCTCCATCTGTTGTGAGTCGAAGGCTCCTTCCCCTTCTTCAAACTCCGATTCGTATTTTTCATATAGAAATCTCTGATCAACGATAGAACAAGATCCATTTTGCATCATATCTAACTGATTCCTTGGTTCGGACCGAAGAAGTAGTGTCACTCGATTATTATCAAACTGGCTGCAATCTTTTTCTGTCCGTGAGGATCCCGCCAGAGCGCCTTCTACTTCTAATAGGCCATGAACTAGATCAGAATCATTCTCAACGAAGCCATAAGAAGTGATCCAATTTTTTTCATTGGGTCCGGATGAAGACCAAAGATCTTGAGCGACCGATCCGGCAGAACAACTCAAAAGATAAAGAAGTATCGTTAATTTCTTCATGCCCGTTCCAAGTTCGAAGTACCATTTGTACAAATAAGAATCCCCTTCCTTACATGATTTCTTCTTCATATAGATAGATATAGGATCTATGGGGCAATTACTTAGAAGTACATTTTGTGCAACAGTCCTTCCTATCTGATAGAAAAGGATCTCATGATCCTGAACCGATCTTACCTGGGATCGCAAATCCCAAGTTTGTCTATGAAGAGCTGATCTAATTGTATTAGTTTCTATAATTGATTTCTTCTGTGTAATACTAATTGATAGGACCTCATTGATAAGTGCTACAAGATCTCGTGCATTGAAACCCATGGTTATGGACCCGAATCCGTTAGTATGGAACATTTTCTTTTCCAAGTGAAATCCTCTAGTATAGGAAAGAATGAAAAAGTGCTTTCGTTGTTGTGGAATAAGAAGCCTTCGTATCTTAATACATGTATTTAATTTATTCGGAGCTATTAGAGCGGGATCCACTTTTTGGGGAATATGAGTCGAAGCAATAACAAGAATATTTCTAGTGGAACATCTTTCACAATCCCTGGAGAGATAGTTCTCTAATAGACCGAGGGATAAGTAATTCGACTCATTCACATACAGATCATGAATGTTTGGAATCCATATTATGCAAGGAGACATTGCTTTTGCTAATTCGAATTGAAGGGTGATATCAAATCGGTCTATTTTTGGCGTCATATCCATAATAGTTAGCACATTCGTCATAGTTAACAGCTCCATATCAAGGTCATCATCAATATCGTCACTATCATCAATATCGATATTGTCACTATCATCAAAATAGATATCGTCACTATCATCAAAATCGATATCGTCAATAGGATAACCTTTAGACTTATCATACAGGAACTTGTTTGGAAATACCGTAATGAAAGGAACATAGGAGTTTGTCGCTAGGTATTTGACCAAATAGGATCGTCCAGTTCCTATAGAACCTATCACTAAAATACCCCTAGAAGGGGATAGGGCTAAGCGGAGCGAAAAGGGTTTTCCGTGAGATGGGAAATTAAAACTATTAGCCCCACACGAGGTTTGTGAATAAGTGATTGTCTGATAATGAGCAAGGAATATCCGTCTTTCTGCTAAACAGGATCTATTGAACTCATAATTCATTAGATACTTTTTATGAATGTC